ATCTCATAACTATCCATGACTGTTTATGTCTCTAGCACGACCACTCGATGAAATGTGGAGGGAAGTGGGGTAAATGGCCGATACTACTGGAAGGATTCCTCTTTGGCTTATAGGCACTGTAGCTGGTATTCTTGTGATCGGTTTAGTAGGTGTTTTCTTTTATGGTTCATATTCTGGATTGGGCTCATCCCTGTAGTAATCATATGAACTCTTGTTGTCGACATTAATTAAAGAGTAAGAACGCACCCGAGCTCGCGAAGGGCAGGGCTCGGGTGCGTTCTTACTCTTTAATGAGACTTTTCGTTTAGTCATTCCATAATAGAAACAACATAAACGTTCAAAATTTTTCTAGTAAACATAGTCACAATTATATCGACCAATAAGTCGTATTTTGATAAAAATGCAATGTTTCGAAACAAAATGAAATATATCGCTCTAGAAATTCATTTCGGACAACTGAACCTTCTCAAACTGTTTCTTTTTAAGAACCAAAAAGATTTGTGCCAGAATAACAGATGCCAAGAAGAAAAAAAGACCTTGGACCCGCGATGGGTCTTGAAGTACTATTTCGGCATCTCCTTGACCAAATCCACCCACATTGGGATTGCTCGTTAAGGGTTGATCCAGCTTGATGGCTTCGCCCTCGGAAACGAGAAGTTCCGGTCCCGGCGGTATAATATCAACGACCGAACGTCCATCTGATACATCCCCTATAGTTATCTCATACCCGCCCTTTTCTTTCCGTATGATTTTGCTTATGAGACCCGATGCTGTAGCATTATAGACGGTATTGTTACTCTTACTCCCATCAGGATAAATCTGACCCCTTCCCCTATTACCCCCCACATATATAGGGTATTTTAAAAAGTACGCGTCTTTATTAGTAAGAGGGTCTGGAGACAAAATAGGAAAGGTGATTTCACTATATTTCTGGCCGGGAACAGGCCCTATTACAAGAATATTTTTTTTAGTAGGACGATAATTCTGAAAAGAAAGATTGCCCATCTTTTCTTTCATTTCCGGAGAAATACGGTCGGAGGGGGCTAATTCGAACCCCTCCGGTAAAATAAGAACAGCCCCCACATTCAAAGACCCTCTTTTTCCATTAGAAAGAACCTGTTTCACTTGGATATCATAAGGAATTCTAACAACTGCTTCAAATACAGTATCTGGAAGTACTGCTTGTGGAACCTCAATATCCACGGGCTTATTAGCTAAATGACAATTGGCGCATACAATACGCCCAGTTGCTTCTCGTGGATTTTCATAACCCTGTTGTGCAAAAATGGGATATGCAAGCGAAATGGATGTCTGAGTTATTACATATATAAATATAAGGATCGATAAAAAAATGGATCGAGTCATCTGTTCCTTTATCCAAGAAAAGATATTTCTATTGTGCATGGTCCAATCATTGATCCCAAAAATTTCTACAATAAATGGGGTAGGTTGCTTGTAGAGTTCCCTATCCACGATTCTGCGATTTTACTCGCATCCAGGAGCTATTTCCTGGATGGGTAGAAACATAAAGAATGAGTAAGATTGTAAATGGTGGGTTTATGTACTTATGTACGAAGTAGAAGTACAACTAGGATTCGATTCATTTTCACGGATCCTTTTTTAGTCATTTTTTAGTCATTTATTGAATGATAAATAACTACAAGTGACGGAGATACGCGATTTAAATAACGGAAGATCCAAAATTTTAAAACGGTATTTAGAATAACGGGAAAGGTGAAAACAAGACCCGATATAATTTGATTATTATAAGAAAACCCAAAATCCTTGTAGACAGAACCAACTAGTAGTTCCCAACCGTGAGGCGAGTGGAACCCAATACATAAATCAGTTAATAAAAGAATAGAAAAAGCTTTTATTGTGTCGCTTAAGTTATATATAAATTCCCGAACCCAAGAATTTAGAATAAGAAGTTGTTCATTACCCAGAATAGAAAAACCAATTAGAATAGCGAAACTTATTATATTCATCGAAAAGTTTAAAATGGTATGGATATGACCCTCGTTGTACATTTTGACCAATTGGATCGTTTCTTTGTGTATTCCTATGCGAAGTTTTTGTATATGTGTATTCGGGAACTCCGTTACCATTTCATCCAAAAGGGAGAGTTCTTCAAATTCTATGAATTTTTCTAGGACGCGCTTTTCTTGAATATCATTCAAGAAAACTTTCGACTGCCTTGTATTCCACCAATGAGTAACCAAAGATTCCATATTTTTTTTGAATGAGAAAGAAATCCACCAGGGTAAAAAAACTATAGATGTAAGATATAGAAGGGGGTTTAATGCTTTTTTTTTTTTCATTTTTGATCTGTGAATTTTTAATGAAACCACCTCATTCCTCGACTCTAGCCAATCTGTCATATTTCCATGAAACATGAGTTATATAACAAGGCATTGAATCCATAGACCCACTTCCCCTCCTTTAATTGAAGGGTTAGTCCTTGGATTTGGAAACCATTTTTTTTCTTATTTTTTCATTCGAAGCAACTGCACCTTTTGAATAAATCCCAAAACGGGCCACTTCAGGAAAGCCATTTTTGGATAGTTTCGGATTTCGGTAAAAGAAGCCCCCTTTGGATCAAGTATTTCGAACAATTTCGCCAGATACCCATATCCCGGGAATAATTGAGGTAAATTTAGGAAAAATATGCATAGCATGAAATCAAAAACGAGCAGTAAAAGAAAGGAAAAATAGACGTTTTTCAGTTCTAAATTCGAGTTATAAAGGAGCCAATCCAAAAGAAAAGAAACGTCGATTGAATTAAGAAAACAAAAAAAGAAGTCAATCCCAAGATATGGCTGGATCATATCTACCATATCCAAAATAGTTGACCAAAAAAGAGAAAGTCTATAGACTTTCTCTTTTAGAGTCTGAATTGTTTTCGTAGTCTCCTTGTTACTATTATCAAAAAAAAAAACCTGAGTCAAATTCTCATCAGTAAGAGTTAAGGGAACATCACCCCGGCCTAGGAGTTCCAGATAAAGAGGCCGAGGATAAATACCCTTCATCGACTTAATCTCGCTCAGAAGGATCGAAGGGTTCGATGGGCACGTCCAAAAAAGAGGCCAATTGAATAGCCATTTCCTCAATCTGTCGTGGAGTCAAATTCTCATCAGTACGCGTTAAGGGAACGTCACCCTGGCCTAGGAGTTCCAGATAAAGACGCCGCGGATAAATACCGTCTTTAACCTCCATTCTAATCGACTGAATAGCGATCAACTCGAATCGAAGGGAGATGCGACGATTTCTTCCAGGAAATCCCCAACGAAAAATATACACGAGTCCCTCTGTTGTATCGAATCTATCATAACCCCCACCTACATTCCACCAAATTGCGCAATAAAAATAGTAGGTAATAAAGATACTCGAGATTCCATAAAAAGACACCACGATCCCTTGTGGAAAAAAAGGGATTTCCGGAGAAGGAAATAAAGATGTCAGGTTCCTGCCAAGGTAACTAGAAATTCCAACTAATAATAATCCCATTGAACCTAAAAAAAGGATAAAGGCCCAACAGAAATTACTTGCTTTTCGAGACCCGCTTATAAGGTCTATCCACATACGTTTAGATCGCCAAGTCATAACTTTTCCCCCCTCCCCGGGGTTTTTTACTATGGATTTTTTTTGTTCCTGAAGTATCAACTAGAACTATTATTATGCTATCAACACAACCATTAATGAGGAGTACTTCATCGAATCCGATGGATATCCAAAATAACCCATTGATATGATCCCTGATATCTACTACATATATCTATCTATTTTTATTTGCACTTTCCACTGGCGCCTTACTTAAGAATGGATATAATCCATTTATCCTTATATCGTACCCAAGAGCCTTTTTATTTGGGTTGGGAATAATACTTATATCCTCTGTTTACTAAATAAATAGATATCCGTCGTCTGAATATAATCCAAGCTCGAGTATTCAAAAAAAATGGATGGGATGAGGCCCCAGCGAATCTAGACAATCTTATTTTTTTGAACATGAATAGATAGAGAAGCCATTGCAATTGCCGGAAATACTAGACCCACTAAAGGTACAAAAAAGGAGGGTAAGTTGAAAGTTGTCATCGAATGAATACCTCGATTTAATATTTGTACCTGTTATAAAGATATCTTATGATAATTATATCTATTATCCTAATAATAGGTATAGGTAGAAGAAATGTAGAATGAAATAAGTGTCCCTATTCACCCTTATATATACTTTATTAGAATTAGAAGTCCCCTCAGCATCTTTATTCTTATTTTTCTATTTTTTCAACAATAATTAGGTTCTAAAGAAAGATTCTACGAAAAGCGTCTGTATCGCTATCTCTGACAAAAAAGGTTCAACTCTTCTTATTATGAATCATAGAAGTCGAATCCTCGATGCAGAAATATAAGAAGGGGGCCAGGCCCCTTCTCCAGCGAACAAAATTGGATTGTCAATGTGTACTCACAAAATGAATTAAGACATTTGCCTAAGGCAATCAAGAAAGCTGCAGAAGTAAATATATCCCTTAATATATCCCTTACAGAATAGAAAGAGATGCCAATTTTCTAATTCCTTATCGCTTTTTCCCCATCCTTTGCCCCATCTTAACTAATTCATCTTCCTTTGCCCCATCTTAATTAGTTCATCTTCCTTTGCCCCATCTTAATTAGTTCATCTATAGAAGGAATGCGATGGAGAAACTTATTCTAAGGTACCCTCTTCATCTTGATCGATCCTCGGCGGAAGCCCCATTGGAACTCTCTCCTGAGAAACAATTGCAACTGATTCTTCTTTGTCTCCTTTTTGTTGGTCTGAGATACACGTCGGGCCCCATTTTATATCATCAATAATTCCATACCGAAGGGCTTCTATTGGTCTCAGATAAGTATCCTTTTGCATAAACTGGTTGACAGACTCAATAGGCAAAAATGTTCTAGCTACAAAAGCCTTGCTTATCATTTGTCGAACTTTCGCGAGTTCCTTCGTGTGCCGAATCAAGTTTTCAAAACAGGGCTCCTTTTTCAATTTAGCAGTGGGTTCGTGCATCAGGATCCTGATCATATAAGCTAATTAATCATATAAGCTAATTAATGGTTTCTCGATCTTATGCGATTGGACAAAGGAAAGCAAAATAAACTAAGTAATAGGATCTAAGTTTTTTTTTATCGATACAAACAAAAACCCCAGATTTTCAATAAAACAAGTAGAAATAAAAAAATCAGCACCGGGACCATAACTTCCTCAAAGTTGAATCGGAAGAAGCTAATCAGCAGGTGCCAGTACTTTGTAACCACCACGGCATTCCAGACCATACAGAAGTATAGCAACGACATACTTAAAGTCTTCTCCAAGAAGAGAATGACGAAAGAATCGTCGCACAGGTGGATCCAGATTAGCAACAGGGTTGCTAAACAGAAATAAATCAGAACCGGGAGTACAACCTCGTTAAAGGTCGAAAAAGCGAAGGAATCGCTTCCAGTATCTGCTAACCACCATCACCCCCCAGCCGATAAAAAAGTATCCAAACGACAGATCAAGTAGGTCATAAGGAGCATACGCTCCCTTTTAGGCATATTTGCTTCGTTCAGGAATATGCCCATTGCTGGTAGCGTCTCGTTGATTAAAATGTGAAAAAAATGCGGGTTAGTTGATCAAAGTAGACCTGGATCCTCGCGAAAAAACGATGAAGTTTTTTCAGGAGTGACTGCAGTGTTATCATATAGGACTCCTCCTAGTTTATAAAAAGGTGTAAGAAAAAGGGAGTGATATGAATTTTTTTTTTGAAGAACTGTACAAGCAATTTTGTGCATTGCATACAGCTCCGCACAATGGACCCTTTCCGTCAAGAAAAAAAAAAGAAATGGGATACATACCCAATCATTAAGTAATCCATTTGCCACCTTTCTTTTTGGTGGAGTTAAAAAATAAATAATACTATGATGGTTCTCTTGCTTTATCTATTTATCATTTATTTCGTATGTGATTCAGCAATCCCAAAGTTTCTTTTTAATCCGATCCAATCAGAGTAAGTAAAAAAGGATTTGAAAAGATTTTTTGTTTTCTTTTTCGTACTCTTTCATAACCTAAATATTATATTGGAAAGATACTTCTGATTTGAAAACAAAAAAATTTGTGAGACTCAAATGACCCGGGGATAGATAAGATAAAATTAGAATACCCTTGAGTTAGGCCTTGAGTCAGTCTCATATTACTCGCCCGATATATAATTTTATATTTTTCAAAAACAAAAAAAGTTTGTTCATATCGAACTCGAAGTGCCGTGCTATTATTACGGCATATTTTTATTCATTTAATTAATATTACAGCCAAGGCATAGTTTTCTTTTTTCTTTCAAATAAAAAAACGCATTGACGCTAAGCGTGAGGATATGCCAGACGTTTGCTAAATTCTCCGCCGATCAGGATGTAACATCCGATTGAACCGGCTAGGCCCGTAGCTATTGTCGATATCTCTGCGTCCACGCCCAGGGCCATATCAACAATGGCCATTCCGCCTCTTAACGATCCGCCAGGCGTGTTTATATAGAGCCGCTGATCCTTCGTTGAATCCTTTACACTGAAATGTAGCATCAGACCGCAAATTTTTTTTGCTTTCTCAGAGGTAATCTCCCCGAATAAAAAGAATTCTCTTTTGTCATAAAGTAGGTTGAATAAGTCAATATATTCCCAAGTTGTCACTTTCTTTATCTTTTTCTCTATCTTTGGACTGAATTCTTCTTCTTCCGAGCCGTTATTATAGGGGTTGTCGTAGTCGAGCTCTAGTTCTCCGTCTGGCCCCATACTCAAGTATTCTTCTTCGACGTATTGAACCGTACGTACTCCTATTTTTGGTATACCTAGTGACATTTTAATTTATAAATTACGTACGGTTTATATTGAGAATTTCCATATTTTCTTTTCAATCGAGATTTCACTTTGATGTGGAAACGTATAATAGAGATTTTATTCAGATTTTGATCCTTAGCTTAGATGATCAAAAATTAAAAAGAATTTTATTCGAAATCATGGAAAGACAATTCGTATTTGATATTGCTATTTGTGAAAGTATTTTACGATTAAGAAGCAATTGGCTCTTGTACAGATCATGTATTGATCTACTATAATTATAGAATACCCCAATCTTACGAATTGCTGCATTTATTCGAGTGATCCACAAACTACGAAAGTCTCTCTTTTGCCTGCCCCTATCCCGATGAGCAGAAACCAATGCTCTCCTAGTCTGTTGAATAGTACTTCGAGTAAGTTTTGAATGACCTCCGCGAAAGGTTGATGCAAATAACCGAACTTTTGTTCGACGTCTGCGAGCTACAAACCCTCGTGTAATTCTGGTCATTGAATCAAATGAAATTGTCATGAATAACTGATTTGGTCTTTCAGTCACTCCTCTGCCTTTCCTGGCCTATTACTAACAAAACGGATTATCCCAATGTATAAAAAAAAATTCCAATGGCTTTTGCTACTATGACCTTCCCGACCACGATTTTCCAGGTATTTACCCCCGAAATAATAAATTTTATGGATACTCAATAGAGTCGTGAATTAAGTGGAGTATCCATAAAATCTCAATAACTAGTAAAGGTAAATAGATAAATAGTGGGTTCCATCGTTTCCATGGTTGCTTCTTAAACGGTGAGGTCCTCTCTATACACCGGAGCCCCTTCCCTCATTAATCAATGTTATTAGTAACTTGTACAGTTCACATTCTTTGACTCTACCCATGATTTTTCTAGTAATAGATCTTTTCACAATGAGATCTACCCATACAGTAACGGTATTTAATTACAAAGGTTGGATAGGTAACTGACCCTGTTAGTCCGTTATTGCAAGAGTGGGAGCCTAATTCTTTTGTTTCTTAAATAGGGTTTCCCCCGCTTAATGAATAACCATTTGCTACCAATGGGGAATTGCTTCTCATCTCCAATTGAGATGATTGGATTTGCACCAATAGAAACCATAAAGTTAAAACAGAATGACAGAAGGTTTTAGATAGATATATGGAATGGAATTATTCCAGTCTATTCATTCGTGCTGGTCATTGCTACTGGAAAAAATGCTTCTTTATTTAGTTCCAGCGCATGATCTGAACGCGTCGCACATACACCCTAGTACATGTTCCTCTACGCTGAGGACATCCCCGAAGATGTCGGGTTTTTTTTACTTTTTTTATTGGCTGTCTTGTGTTTCTAATAAGTTGTTTACTAGTTGGCATGCTAAATCATATCGCAAATGGACTGGTTTAGATTAATCCGAACCCGATGATATTACTTTATCCTATTTTACTCCGCTAATAAATACCCTAATTCATACACTCGATGAACGAGTTAGAGGGTGTCAGTCCTTCCAGTCGATGAAAGGACATAGCCGAATGCGCTCAGCGAGCGTATGAATCAGTTTATTCAACTCTTCCAATTTGCCTAGCGACCTAGTATATTCTAATAGTTCGCGTGTTTTGAGCAAGAGAGTACTTCGACCCTTTGGCGGGTGTTCGCCTAGGATCCCAATAAGACACCAGAATTGGTTTAGCCTACGGAGGAGTTCTTGACAGAGCAAGAGTAATTTACTCCTCTCATCATCCTCCAATAATGGTTCGCATAAAAAGCGAACCATTATTTCCCGACATTGTTCGATCCATTCTCGGATTTCTCGCTCCAAGATCTCCTTGAAGAGGGTTGAAGGACGAATTAGGATTTGAGGTCCCTCTTCATCCCACCAAGCAGTCGGTGGATCCCAAAGTGGGCTCACTATTTCTCCCAGCAAAGCCCTTCACATTGCAATGCCTATTGTATCCGCTTGGCCTTTCATAAGGGGAGACATAATAAAACGTCCATAATAAAGACGCTTACTGTCGGCTCTTGATTCAAGGCACTTCCACTGTAGTGTCCGAGTCGATACTGTTACTTCCTCTCGAAGCATAGTCATAGTAAGATTAGTTGATATTGAATCATTTCTGTCTCTTGCAATCCATTGAATTATGATTTCAGTTCTATGTGCGCCTTCTTTTCGGAGGCCTGCACCCATTATGCGGCATAGGGGTTTATAATTGCGCTATAATTACTTATTTAGTTGATTTTTCTTATTAATTGCGCTAAAATCACTTATTTGGGCTTTTTACTTATAGCTTCCTTCTTTTTACTTCCTTCTTTTTACTTATAGGTTCCTTCTTTTTTACAGTTGGCCTCGGAAACCGTGCCACTGTAATATCTCGGTCATAACTCTTTTTAAAAGATTACGGGGTACAAGTAGGTCGAATAATCCCGCCTCGAATAAGGGCTCAGCGTCTTGTGACCCCTCGGGTATTTCTATCTTCAATGTTTCTTCAATTACCCTTTTACCCGCAAATGCAATGTAGGCATTAGGTTCTGTAATAATTATATCTCCTAACATGCCAAAACTAGCCGTTACTCCGCCAGTTGTAGGAGATGTAAGGATTGACATGTAGAACTTTTTTCGAATCTTTTGAAAATCATATGAAGCTGAAGATATTTTACCCATTTGCGCCAAGCTCAAACTCCCTTCTTGCATCCGCGCTCCCCCGGAAGCACACACTAGAATAAGAGGTAGAGATTTCTCTGCAGCATATTCGATCAAACAGGTGATTTTCTCACCTACTACGGATCCCATAGTGCCCCCCATAAACTGAAAATCCATAATACCAATTGCTACGGGGATACCATTTAATTTACCCAATCCTGTTTGAATAGCCTCGGTCATGCCAGTCTCCTTTTGATAAGATTCATTCTTTTCCGGATAAGTCAGAGTATCTTTAAATTCCTCCAATAAGATCTCCTCTGACTTATCTTCCTCCTCATCGTCGTCCGGACCAAAGAGCTCCTCATAAGTCGGAATATTTTTACATTCCTCCAATAATTTCTCCTCTGACTTATTCGCAACATCTTGGTCTGGACCAACGAATTCTTCAGAAGTCAGCGGATCTTCTTGCGAAAAGTCCTCCTCTGACTTATTCGCAACATCTTCCTCG